GTTTGGATATAGCCCTCTACCATATCTATACAATCTACCATATCTATACAAATAGAATAGTCCATTTATTTATATGGACTGCTAAGTGCGGAGACGGGAATCGAACCCGTGACCTCAAGGTTATGAGCCTCGTGAGCTACCAAACTGCTCTACTCCGCTCTGTAGGGCCAAAAACAGGTGGATGAAAAAGGTTGAATACAAGTCTCTACTATGTCTAGACAAATAGAATAGTCTTTTCTTTTTATACAAAAAAGAGCGGGTAGCGGGAATCGAACCCGCATCGTTAGCTTGGAAGGCTAGGGGTTATAGTCGACGCTGGTTGATTATTTTTAACGTCTCTAATTCAAAACCGAACATGAAATTTTTATTTCATTCGGCTCCTTTATGGCTATTCTCACCACTTAACATCTATGTTAGCTTTTCTGTCTGAATGGAACCAAAGCTCTCCGCTTTCTAGATGATCCTTATAGAGTAGGAGATAGAAATTCTCCTAAATATCTATCTAATCTACTTACTTCGTTCCCTAATTTTATTCAAGAGATCCTGAGGAAAAGAGTTGGGTTTCCACCGAGCTGAAACAATATCCTGATGGTTCTAGTAAACCAAAACTATCGTTTTTTAGCTATTTAGCTATTGGGCTTCCATTTCTTTTTTAACTAAAAGAAGATTTAGTTACGATTGGAAATAAACTTTTTTGTATCTTCATCCATAGATCCTTTACTCATATTTATTCAATTGGAATACTTAATCCAATGCAAAATTGTGCTTCGCGCCTCTGTACTCATAATCAAATTTGTATTTTGCATGCAAATTTAATTAGTCTTTGGATACTAATCGCGAGAATGTATATTCTTCCTCAATATGCTATTGAGAGGAAAAGGATTAAATCCTTTACAAGAACTAAAGTTTTCATCAGAATATGAATAAAAAAAAACTTAAGGATCCCTTAAGTATATCTATTCATATTCAGTTATTAATAGAACGAATCACACTTTTACCACTAAACTATACCCGCTACATGTAGATTATGATACCAACACTACCCTTTGTCAAGGGTAGCCATTTGAGGAAGAGGCTAATCCCACCTACGTAGAAAACCGAGCAGTTGGTACTTCAATCGCAGGCCTTTAATTTTGGATTTAGACGTCCTCTCTCTAATCTGTAAAAGAAATCTCTTCTTAGCATTCCACTAGCGTATGAACCAAATGTATGCATTTCAATTAGGACCGTATTCTTCGTATTTTATAGTTTGATTATTCCTACAATATACACTAAGAGATCTATAGGTGACAGTACCCATCAATCCCTTTCTTTTCTTTTTTGTTAGGCAAGCTGTAGAATAATTTTTATACTCTGCAGTATAAATTCGACTGCCCACTTTTATAATAAAATTGTTGATAAAACTCCAATATAGTTTGTTCAAAATACACCTTTTGGATAATATTCAAGTACTTTTTTTTTTTCAACGGGTACCCGTTGAAAATTGCTGCAACAAATCCGTCCAAAACTGAAAAATTGAAAAGTTTTGAACTCGAAGGTTTTCCAAGGAATGCCTGTGAAAAATTGTTTCAATCTCGCACCAAAACAGATAAGATGAAAATTAATACAATACCCAGCCATATGGGTATATGAAGAGGGCGAATTCCTTTATACTCCCCAATTAAAATTAAGGGAAATAAAACATAAATGGAGAAAGTTCTCATCATAAGACCAGGTAATAGAAGAAAAAAGTCCTAATTCTGCAGAACATTCTGAGCACGTGAAAAGTGAATAGGCTAGGCTAAAGATAAAAAAAAAGTCTATCATTTTTTTAACTGCAGTTCTTATTGCCCCTTTGGCCTTTTTGAACCTCACCATGAATAAACTTCTATATCTCAATATAGAAAATAAAATCTCTACATATATATCTATACATACATATATTATATACATTATGCAGTAGATCTATAATGGTAAATGAAAGTGGCTAATTTTTTAATAATTTTGAATAAAAAGCCCTTTTAACTCAGTGGTAGAGTAATGCCATGGTAAGGCATAAGTCATCGGTTCAAATCCGATAAAGGGCTTTTCCCTTAGTGGTAGAGTAATGTCGCGGCAAGATCAAAGTCATCGGTTCGAATCCGATAGACTACTTTTCTACTAAATTGATTCACTTTTTTTCTTTTTTTTTATGTCTCTGTTTTTTATTGAATTTTATGACTTCGTTTAGTATGAGATGCCCTTATTTTTGGTCTGAACACTAAACGAAGCACAGAGTTTAAATTGCAAAAAATAAATGAACTTGGACTCTTTTTCCTGTTAGAGCAATCAAATCAATATCTGTACTGAACTAATCTAGAATCCTTATCCTTTAAAAGTAAAAGGAATTTCCCTAAAAAGCAGGGATGATCCGTGAATTAACCTAACCATCAACAAAAAAAACTCCTATGAAAGCATAACAGAAAAGTAGGAAAGACTCTTTGCTTTGATCTATTTATACTCTTCGATTCGAGTATATTGACAATTCCAAAAAACTGCTCATACTATCATTATAGTATAACGACGAGTGGTTCTATATAGCACTATCGTCTAGTGATGCCCCTATCGTCTAGTGGTTCAGGACATCTCTCTTTCAAGGAGGCAGCGGGGATTCGACTTCCCCTGGGGGTAGGGAGTATTATAAAAAGAGGTTGATCATAGATTATCAAAAACCCTAGAATAAATTCTTCCTGGGTCGATGCCCGAGCGGTTAATGGGGACGGACTGTAAATTCGTTGACGATATGTCTACGCTGGTTCAAATCCAGCTCGGCCCAAAAATCTAGGGCTTCGTGAATATGAACTAAATCCATTTTTTTTATGGAAGAAAAAAATATCTGATCCTTAGCTTAGAAATAAAGGATAAAAATAAAAGATAGGGAAAATTTATTTCTAAGCGATATCTTTCTGATTCTTTTCTTACAAAGAAAACAGTTTTTCTTATTGAAAGGTGGATTATCAGTTGTTTTTAGGTATAAAAAATCGCGGAATACTAGTTATGCCACTCTCACTATACCCACATATCCTATGTGGGTGTAGTAGTATATGATTCATCTATTTCTTAGAGTACGACAGACGAATTTTCTTAGGGTCCTATTTAAGAATAGGTATGCCATACACCCCACAGGGATTGTAGTTCAATTGGTTAGAGCACCGCCCTGTCAAGGCGGAAGCTGCGGGTTCGAGCCCCGTCAGTCCCGAACTAGGGTTCAATAAATGGAAAAATTCATCTTTCCTTTTTTCATCAAGAATTGCCCTGAAAAAAGGGGGGCAGAAGACAAGATCAAATATCTATGGAGAACCCTTACTTTACTTTTTTATTTCATAGCTCTCAATAAAAAGAGAGCTGTATAGGAATTTTTTTTAACTACTTCCTTTTGATAAGGAAAGACGTACATATCATATGTGGATTAGTATAATTTAGGATATTACTCTATTTTTATGATATGATGATACCATCATCATCTTAACTTCCTATTTGACTCTTATCTTAAGGAATAGAGTTACGGTATTTTACCGGAATCCAATCCATACACAAATTGGATTCGTTTATTGTTAGAGAATGAATTTAATATAATTAATTCCTTTTTAGGGATTAAACCACACCACTTCCATTTTATAGTTCCAACTTTGTTTGTGTATGTTTAAAGATAAAGGAAGGGAAATTGGATAAGAAAGATTCTTGGCTATACATATATATAGAAAAGCAAAAGTAGAAAAGGATAAAAAATAGAGGGATTCCGAATCCAATCAAAAAACCTATTTTGGTCTTAGTATGGATAAGGGATCCTCCTATGTTATATTATTCTACTATCAACCATGAATTGATTTGATAGATCCTATATTCATAATATTGAATTGATTCAGTATTATCAGAATGTAAGTCCTCCCCTTGAATTTACAGGGATACCTCCTTTTCCTCTCCATGGGATTACATCCCGAGTTATTGTGAAAAAAAAAAATAAAATAAAGAAATTATGGAAGTAAATATTCTCGCATTTATAGCTACTGCATTGTTCATTCTAGTTCCTACTGCCTTTTTACTTATTATTTATGTAAAAACAGCCAGTCAAAACGATTAATTGGAATTCCAATTAATCATTGAAGAAATGAAAAAGGGATTAAAAAAATAAAAATCCAAGTATTAAATGAAAGGATCTGGTTGGAATCCTAAAGTGTGGTAGAAAAAACTACATATAGTTTTTTCTACCACACTTTAGATTCTTTCTATTATATTATCTTGAATCTACATAGAATAAATTAGTAGATTGAAATAGTAATCTAATTCAAATTTAGTAGATTGAATTTCAAGCAAGTCAAAATAAAAAAAATTGAAGACAATTCTTCATCGAAAGAGTCCATGGACATGGAGGGGGAGAAAAATAATACGAGAATAGACTATAATAAAAAAAAGAAAAAAAAATTTCTAATTCTAAGAATAAGAAAAGAGTATAAATGTAAAATGTGCAATCTGCTGTGAATAGCTTCGTGTAAGAAAGTCTAATTTTCTTATGTAAAGAACTTTATTTTTACTCGTCACTTCTAGTAGAAATTCTTAATTACTATAATCACTCTTTCTATTCTATATTCTTTTTATTACTTTTTCTATTCTATATTCTTTCTATTATAGTAGAATGAAACATAGTAAAATAGAACAACTCTTCCTTAAAAGAGTTTTTTACAAGAGTGAAACAAAACTAAAGAAAGAGAGAAAAAATAAAGTTTGGCAAAATGATTAATACAAAATAAAATGATCAATTAAAGAAAAGAGTCGATACTACAATTCGACTACTCAATCAATTAGTAATATCCCTAGAGTCCACTTCTCCCCCATACTACTAGCGAAAGAGAAAATGTAAAGACTACCATTAAAGCAGCCCAAGCGAGACTTACTATATCCATGTAAATTATGTCTCCTATTTCTATGAAGGAATTATTCTACTATTGATCAATAATCATAGTGGAATTAAGGGTACAGAGTCAAAATTCTGCTCTAAGACTATGGATGAATTTGTTAAAGGAATTTACTCCTATCAAATTCTTATATGATTTCTGATAGAATTGGGGAGTATTAAGTATATATATGATACATATAGCTTTTCCTTAAAAAAGAAAGAGTGTGGGAATGTCCTGAATAGAAGACGTGGGAATAGAGAGATTTTTTCTTCTTTTTGTTACTTTTTTAGAAACAAAGGACGTAAAAATATACCATAAAATTAGGATAGATAAATATTTATTGGATACCTACTTTACCCATGTTTATTTTTGACCTAAACCCTACTGCCCCACTTTCTCTCTTTCTCTTTCTATAAAAGAGTGAGGAGACCTTATCCACTCCATAACTACGAATCCACTCCATAACTACGAAATTGAGTTTTGATCAACCTATTCAATCTCATTCTCGACAGAATCAGTAGCCTTTACTTTATTGTATGTAGGTAGCATAAAATGTACGAAGTATATATAGTAAGATGTATGATAAATACAATGTATGATAATTAGAAAGTCTTTATATTTCTTCGCAAAGTCCCTTCTTCAATCTTAGATTGAAAAAAAAAGATGCCCCTTAGGGACCTTTGGATACGAAGGTTTATGACACCTTAGCCTCATAGTTTTAAATTCCCGAATCAATTCAAATTAATAAAAGAATAAGGAAACGCTACCTCATCTCTGTTGGTAGCTCCCCCTTTGGGCCACTGCCGCCAAAACAAAGCCTCCTTTGAGAATAGAACTATGGTATGGATTTTCAAAATCCAGTATCCCCAGACCTAGTTACTCTCTTTTCCCAACTTATGAGGATACCAAATTTTTGAGTTTGATTTAGTACTATAATCCTAAGTATTTTATTGATCAGGCGGCACCCAGATTTGAACTGGGGATAAAGGATTTGCAGTCCCCTGCCTTACCACTTGGCCATGCCGCCAAAAAATCCGATCTAAAATCGAGAAAAGAACAAGTATTCATCCATATTTTCTTACTAAAACCCCTTTTCTTTCTATTGAAATGACAAAGAAGCAAAAGTGGATTTCCAGTCACAGACTGTAAAATTCAGAACAAATTGGAACCATTAACTATAATTTTTTTGAATTGCAGTAGTAAACGACTCTTAAATCGGTATTCTCTCCTTTAATGGCATAATAATAATAAAATAGAATAAAAGCTTCCCTAATCTGTATATAGGTAAACTCCAGGTCCGAACAGAACAGCATTATCTATGGATCTTCCCCATGTACAAATCCCCTACGGGGAATCATGCTTTAATTTTTCATTGCATTAAATATCTTGAATAAAAAGAAGAAATTTGCTCTGATATAGATTATGGCCTGGCCTTCTTTTATTGGCCCACACAGGTGAAATTACGATAAAAGAAAGGATATGTGAATAGGTAGATAACTAAATTAGCAAGTACTTAAAAAAAGTAAGTACTTTATTTTAGGATTCTACAACGAAATACTTTATTTTTCAGCGATTCTATTACTACGAAACAAAAAATAACCTTCAATTTCTTTTTGAAAATAAAACTAAGCGTACTATTCTAAATTCTAACTAGTGCTTATAAATTATTATGGCTTTATTTCTTTCATAGAAAGGAGATAAAACGAGAAATTTTTGCTATCCAATCTGATTAGAATATCATAAAGTTTAAGTGGCAGAATTTTTTCTAGGACTTTTTTATCAATTCATTTTAATTCCATCTCTACCCCTGCCAAAGTCAAACTTTCGTCAAAATTATCTTTATTCATATGTATGAAATACATATATGAAATACGTATGTGGAGTTCCCTAGAATTTCATGTGATTCAGTAAACAGAATATAGATTCCATGATTGCTAGATTGATCCGTAGGGATTGATAAAGAGTGAGCTGATAATGGAATTTTTCTTCGACAAATTAGGAAACTTAAGATTAATATGCTTCGGAATGGAAATGAGGGAATGTCCACAATACCCGGATTTAGTCAGATCCAATTCGAGGGATTTTGTAGGTTCATTAATCAAGGCTTGGCAGAAGAACTTGAGAAGTTTCCAACAATTAAAGATCCAGAGCACGAAATTGCATTTCAATTATTTGCGAAAGGATATCAATTGCTAGAACCCTCGATAAAAGAAAGGGATGCTGTGTATGAATCACTCACTTATTCTTCTGAATTATATGTATCTGCGAGATTAATTTTTGGTTTCGATGTGCAAAAGCAAACCGTTTCTATTGGAAACATTCCTATAATGAATTCCTTAGGAACCTTTATAATAAATGGAATATACCGAATTGTGATCAATCAAATATTGCTAAGTCCTGGTATTTACTACCGCTCGGAATTAGACCATAAGGGAATTTCTATATACACCGGGACTATAATATCAGATTGGGGAGGAAGATCGGAATTAGCAATTGATAAAAAAGAAAGGATATGGGCTCGCGTAAGTAGAAAACAAAAGATATCTATTTTAGTTCTATCATCAGCTATGGGTTCGAATCTAAAAGAAATTTTAGATAATGTATCCTACCCCGAAATTTTCTTGTCTTTCCCGAATGCTAAGGAGAAAAAGAGGATTGAGTCAAAAGAAAAAGCTATTTTGGAGTTTTATCAACAATTTGCTTGTGTAGGCGGGGACCTGGTATTTTCGGAGTCCTTATGTGAGGAATTACAAAAGAAATTTTTTCAACAAAAATGTGAATTAGGAAGAATTGGTCGACGAAATATAAATCGGAGACTGAATCTTAATATACCTCAGAACAATACATTCTTGTTACCACGAGATGTATTGGCCGCTACGGATCATTTGATTGGAATGAAATTTGGAACGGGTATACTTGACGATGACGATATGAATCACTTGAAAAATAAACGTATTCGTTCGGTTGCGGATCTGTTACAAGATCAATTCGGACTGGCTCTTGGCCGTTTACAACATGCGGTTCAAAAAACTATTCGTAGAGTATTCATACGTCAATCGAAACCGACTCCACAAACTTTGGTAACTCCAACTTCAACTTCGATTTTATTAATAACTACTTATGAGACCTTTTTTGGCACATATCCCTTATCTCAAGTTTTTGACCAAACCAATCCATTGACACAAACGGTTCATGGGCGAAAAGTGAGTTGTTTGGGTCCTGGAGGATTGACGGGGAGAACTGCGAGTTTTCGGAGCCGAGATATTCATCCGAGTCACTATGGGCGTATTTGTCCAATTGACACGTCCGAAGGCATCAATGTTGGACTTACTGGATCCTTAGCTATTCATGCGAGAATTGATCACTGGTGGGGATCTATAGAGAGTCCGTTTTATGAAATATCTGAGAAAGCAAAAGAAAAAAAAGAGAGACAGGTGGTTTATTTATCACCAAATAAAGATGAATATTATATGATAGCAGCAGGAAATTCTTTGTCCTTGAATCAGGGTATTCAGGAAGAACAGGTTGTTCCAGCTAGATACCGTCAAGAATTCCTGACTATTGCATGGGAACAGATTCATGTTAGAAGTATTTTTCCTTTCCAATATTTTTCTATTGGAGGTTCTCTCATTCCTTTTATTGAGCATAATGATGCGAATCGGGCTTTAATGAGTTCTAATATGCAGCGCCAAGCAGTTCCACTTTCTCGGTCCGAGAAGTGCATTGTTGGAACTGGATTGGAACGCCAAACAGCTCTAGATTCGAGGGTTTCTATTATAGCCGAACGCGAGGGAAAGATCATTTCTAGTGATAGTCACAAGATCCTTTTATCAAGTAGTGGGAAGAGTATAAGTATTCCTTTAGTTGCCCATCGGCGCTCTAACAAAAATACTTGTATGCACCAAAAACCTAAGGTTCCCCGGGGTAAATCCATTAAAAAAGGGCAAATTTTAGCGGAGGGAGCAGCTACAGTTGGTGGGGAACTTGCTTTAGGAAAAAACGTTTTAGTAGCTTATATGCCGTGGGAGGGTTACAATTTTGAAGACGCAGTACTAATTAGCGAACGTTTGGTATATGAGGATATTTATACTTCTTTTCACATCCGAAAATATGAAATTCAGACGGATACGACAAGCCAAGGCTCCGCTGAAAAAATCACTAAAGAAATACCACATCTAGAAGAACATTTACTCCGCAATTTGGACAGAAATGGAGTTGTGAGGTTGGGATCCTGGGTAGAAACAGGCGATATTTTAGTAGGTAAATTAACGCCTCAGATAGCGAGCGAATCCTCATATATCGCGGAAGCTGGATTATTACGGGCCATTTTTGGTCTTGAGGTATCCACTTCAAAAGAAACTTCTCTTAAACTACCTATAGGTGGAAGAGGGCGCGTTATCGATGTGAAATGGATCCAGAGGGACCCCCTCGACATAATGGTTCGTGTATATATTTTACAGAAACGTGAAATCAAAGTTGGAGATAAAGTAGCAGGAAGACACGGGAATAAGGGGATCATTTCCAAAATTTTGCCTAGGCAAGATATGCCCTATTTGCAAGATGGAACACCTGTTGATATGGTCTTCAATCCCCTAGGAGTACCCTCACGAATGAATGTGGGACAAATATTTGAAAGCTCGCTCGGATTAGCAGGGGATCTTCTAAAGAAACATTATAGAATAGCACCCTTTGATGAGAGATATGAGCAAGAGGCTTCAAGAAAACTTGTGTTTTCGGAATTATATGAAGCCAGTAAACAAACAAAAAATCCATGGGTATTTGAACCCGAGTACCCGGGAAAAAGCAGAATATTTGATGGAAGAACAGGAGATCCCTTCGAACAACCTGTTCTAATAGGGAAGTCCTATATTTTAAAATTAATTCATCAAGTTGATGAGAAAATCCATGGACGTTCTACTGGGCCCTACTCACTTGTTACCCAACAACCCGTTAGAGGAAGAGCCAAACAAGGGGGACAACGAGTAGGAGAAATGGAAGTTTGGGCTTTAGAAGGATTTGGTGTTGCTCATATTTTACAAGAGATACTTACTTATAAATCTGATCATCTTATAGCTCGCCAAGAAATACTTAATGCTACGATCTGGGGAAAAAGAGTGCCTAATCACGAGGATCCTCCAGAATCTTTTCGAGTGCTCGTTCGAGAACTACGATCTTTGGCTCTAGAACTGAACCATTTCCTTGTATCTGAGAAGAACTTTCAGGTTAATAGGGAGGATGTTTGATCAGAATAAATATAAATTCTTTTCTTATTTCTATTTTATGATTGACCAATATAAACATAAACAACTTCAAATTGAACTCGTTTCCCCTCAACAAATAAAGGCTTGGGCTAACAAAATCCTACCTAAAGGGGAAGTCGTTGGAGAAGTCACAAGGCCCTCCACTTTTCATTATAAAACCGATAAACCAGAAAAAGATGGATTGTTTTGCGAAAGAATCTTTGGACCCATAAAAAGCGGAATTTGTGCTTGTGGAAATTCTCGAGCGAGCGTAGCTGAAAACGAAGATGAAAGATTTTGTCAAAAATGCGGGGTAGAATTTGTTGATTCTCGGATACGAAGATATCAAATGGGATACATCAAACTCGCATGTCCAGTGACTCATGTGTGGTATTTGAAAGGTCTTCCTAGTTATATCGCGAATCTTTTAGATAAACCCCTTAAGAAATTGGAAGGCCTAGTATATGGCGATTTCTCTTTTGCTAGACCCAGCGCTAAAAAACCTACTTTCTTACGATTACGAGGTTTATTCGAAGATGAAATTTCATCCTGTAACCAGAGCATTTCTCCTTTTTTTTCTACCCCAGGCTTTGCAACATTTCGAAATCGGGAAATTGCGACAGGAGCAGGTGCTATTAGAGAACAATTAGCAGATTTGGATTTGCGAATTATTATAGAGAATTCCTTGATTGAATGGAAGGAATTAGAAGACGAGGGGTATAGTGGAGATGAATGGGAAGATAGAAAAAGACGAATAAGAAAAGTTTTTTTAATTAGACGAATGCAATTGGCGAAACATTTTATTCAAACAAATGTAGAACCAGAATGGATGGTTTTGTGCTTATTACCGGTTCTTCCTCCCGAATTGAGACCCATTGTTTATAGGTCTGGGGATAAAGTAGTGACTTCGGATATTAATGAGCTTTATAAGAGAGTTATCCGTCGGAACAACAACCTTGCCTATCTATTAAAAAGAAGTGAATTAGCGCCAGCAGATTTAGTAATGTGCCAGGAAAAATTGGTACAAGAAGCCGTGGATACACTTCTTGATAGTGGGTCTCGCGGGCAACCGACGAGGGATGGTTACAATAAAGTATACAAGTCACTTTCAGATGTAATTGAGGGTAAAGAGGGGAGGTTTCGCGAGACTCTGCTTGGGAAACGGGTCGATTACTCGGGGCGTTCTGTCATTGTTGTGGGTCCTTCGCTTTCATTACATCAATGTGGATTACCTCTAGAGATAGCAATAAAGCTTTTTCAGCTATTTGTAATTCGCGATCTAATCACGAAACGTGCTACTTCTAATGTCAGGATTGCTAAAAGGAAAATTTGGGAAAAGGAACCCCTTGTATGGGAAATACTTCAAGAAGTTATGCAGGGGCATCCTGTACTGTTGAACAGAGCACCTACCCTGCATAGATTAGGCATACAGGCCTTCCAACCCACTTTAGTAGAGGGACGTACTATTTGTTTACATCCATTAGTGTGTAAGGGTTTCAATGCGGACTTTGATGGGGATCAAATGGCTGTTCATCTACCTTTATCCTTAGAAGCTCAAGCAGAAGCCCGTTTACTTATGTTTTCTCATATGAATCTCCTGTCTCCCGCTATTGGAGATCCTATTTGCGTGCCAACCCAAGACATGCTTATCGGACTTTATGTATTAACGATTGGAAATCGTCGAGGTATTTGTGCAAATAGATATAATAGTTGTGGAAACTATCCAAATAAAAAAATAAACTACAATAATAATAATTATATGAAAGATAAAGAACCCTATTTTTCTAGTTCCTATGATGCACTGGGAGCTTATAGACAGAAACGAATCGGTTTAAACAGTCCCTTGTGGCTCCGATGGAAACTAGATCAACGCGTCATTGGATCAAGAGAAGTTCCGATTGAAGTTCAATATGAATCTTTTGGGACTTATCATGAGATTTATGCCCACTATCTAATAGTCGGAAATAGAAAAAAGGAAACCCGTTCTATATACATTCGAACCACTCTTGGTCATATTTCTTTTTATAGAGAAATAGAGGAAGCCATACAAGGATTTAGTCGGGCCTATTCATACACTATCTAAATCTAAACAAGGAAGTTAGATTCGGCGATGCCCCTTTCGGGGGGCATTCCGATTTCGCTAGTACCATCTTTTTTGCCGCGCAAATTCAGATTGAGATTGAGGAAAGGGGGTAAATTAAGTTTTCGAATCACTGACTCAAGCCTATTGTCGAATCCTACTCAGCAATTGTCGAATCCTACTCAGTCAAAAAAGGGGGGTACTTATGTATGGCCGAACGGGCCAACCTGGTCTTTCATAATAAAGAGATAGACGGAACTGCTATGAAACGACTTATTAGCAGATTAATAGATCATTTCGGAATGGGATATACATCCCATATACTAGATCAACTAAAGGCTCTGGGCTTCTATCAAGCCACTACTACATCGATTTCTTTAGGAATCGAGGATCTTTTAACAATACCCTCTAAAGGATGGTTAGTCCAAGATGCGGAACAACAGAGTTTTCTTTTGGAGAAACACTATTATTATGGGGCTGTACACGCAGTAGAAAAATTACGCCAATCCGTTGAAATATGGTATGCTACAAGTGAATATTTGAAACAAGAAATGAATTCGAATTTTCGGCTAACGGATCCTTCTAATCCAGTATATCTAATGTCTTTTTCAGGAGCCAGAGGAAATGCATCTCAGGTACACCAATTAGTGGGGATGAGAGGGTTAATGGCGGATCCTCAAGGACAAATGATTGATTTACCTATTCAAAGCAATTTACGCGAGGGACTTTCTTTGACAGAATATATAATTTCCTGCTACGGAGCCCGCAAAGGGGTTGTAGATACTGCTGTACGAACAGCGGATGCTGGATATCTTACACGCAGACTTGTTGAAGTAGTTCAACATATTATTGTGCGTAGAAGAGATTGTGGTACTATCCGAGGTATTTCTGTGAGTCCTCAAAATGGGATGACAGAAAAACTTTTTGTCCAAACACTAATTGGTCGTGTATTAGCAGACGATATATATATCGGTTCACGATGCATTGCTGCTCGAAATCAAGATATTGGAATTGGATTAGTCAATCGATTCATAACAGCCTTTCGAGCACAACCGTTTCGAGCACAACCAATATATATTAGAACCCCTTTTACTTGCCGGAGCACATCTTGGATCTGTCAATTATGTTATGGGCGGAGTCCCACTCATGGCGATCTGGTCGAATTGGGGGAAGCTGTAGGTATTATTGCAGGTCAATCAATTGGGGAGCCAGGGACTCAACTAACATTAAGAACTTTTCATACTGGTGGAGTATTCACAGGGGGTACTGCCGACCTTGTACGATCCCCCTCGAATGGAAAAATCCAATTCAAGGAGAATTTGGTTCACCCCACACGTACCCGTCATGGGCAGCCTGCTTTTCTATGCTATATAGACTTGCGTGTAACTATTCAGAGTCAGGATATTCTACATATTGTGAATATTCCGTTAAAAAGCTTGATTCTAGTGCAAAATGATCAATATGTAGAATCCGAACAAGTAATTGCGGAGATTCGTGCCGGAACATCCACTTTGCATTTTAAAGAAAAGGTACAAAAACATATTTATTCCGAATCAGACGGGGAAATGCACTGGAGTACTGATGTTTACCATGCGCCCGAATATCAATATGGTAATCTTCGTCGATTACCAAAAACAAGCCATTTATGGATATTGTCAGTAAGTATGTGCAGATCCAGTATAGCATCCTTTTCGCTGCACAAGGATCAAGATCAAATCAATACTTATTCTTTTTCTCTTGACGGAAGATATATCTTTGACCTCCCAATGGCTAATGATCAAGTAAGCCATAGACTGTTGGATACTTTTGGTAAAAAAGATAAGGAAATTCTTGATTATTTAACGCCAGATCGAATCGTGTCCAACAATCATTGGAATTTTGTCTATCCGTCTATTCTTCAAGATAATTCATATTTGTTGGCGAAAAAGCGAAGAAATAGGTTCGTCATTCCATTACAATATCATCAAGAACAAGAAAAAGAGCTAATATCCTGTTTGGGGATTTCGATTGAAATACCCTTTATGGGTGTTTTACGTAGAAATACTATTTTTGCTTATTTTGACGATCCAGGATACAGAAAAGATAAAAGGGGTTCAGGAATTGTTAAATTTCGATATAGGACCCTAGAGGAAGAATATCGGACCCGAGAGGAAGAGTATAGGACCCGAAAGGAAGAGTATAGGACTCTAGAGGAAGACTCAGAGGATGAATATGAGAGCCCAGAGAACGAATATAAGACTCTAGAAGACGAATATGAAACCCTAGAAGATGAATACGGGATCCTAGAGGACGAATATAGGACTCTAGAGAAAGACTCAGAAAAAGAATATAGGAATCCAGAGACCGAATATAAAATTCGAGAGGACGAATATGGAACTCTAGAGGAAGAAGAATATGGGAGTCGTGAAGATGGCTCAGAGAACGAATATGGGGCTTTACAAGAAGCCTCAGAGGAAGACTCAGAGGACGAATATGGGAACCCAGAGGAAGATTCTATCTTAAAAAAGGAGGGTTTTTTTGAGCATCGAGGAACAAAAGAATTTAGTCTAAAATACCAAAAAGAAGTAGATCGGTTTTTTTTCATTCTTCAAGAACTGCATATCTTGCCGAGATCCTCATCCCTAAAGGTACTTGACAATAGTATTATTGGAGTGGATACACAACTCACAAAAAATACAAGAAGTAGACTAGGTGGATTGGTCCGAGTTAAGAGAAAAAAAAGCCATACGGAACTAAAAATCTTTTCCGGACATATTCATTTTCCTGAAGAGGCGGATAAGATATTAGGCGCCAGTTTGATACCACCAGAAAGAGAAAAAAAAGATTCTAAGGACTCAAAAAAAAGAAAAAATTGGGTTTATGTTCAACGGAAAAAAATTCTCAAAAGCAAGGAAAAGTATTTTGTTTCAGTTCGACCTGCAGTCGCATATGAAATGGACGAAGGGAAAAATCTAGCAAGACTTTTCCCGCAAGATCTCTTGCAAGAAGAGGATAATCTCCAACTTCGACTTGTCAATTTTATTTCTCATGAAAATAGCAAGTTAACTCAAAGAATTTATCACACGAATAGTCAATTCGTTCGAACTTGCTTGGTAGTGAATTGGGAACAAGAAGAAAAAGAGGGGGCTCGTGCTTCCCTTGTTGAGTTAAGAACAAATGATCTGATTCGCGATTTCCTAAGAATTGAGTTAATCAAGTCCCCTATTTCATATACAAGAAGAAGGTATGATAGGACAAGTGCAGGGCCGATTTCCAATAATAGGTTAGATCACAACAATACCAATTCCTTTTATTCCAAGGCGAAGATTCAATCACTTAGCCAACATCAAGAAGCTATTGGCACCTTGTTGAATCAAAATAAAAAATACCCATCTTTGATGATTTTGTCGGCACCCAACTGTTCTCAAATTGGTTTATTCAAGAATTCGAAATATCCCAATGCGGTAAAAGAATCGAATCCTAGAATTCTTATTCGATATATTTTTGGTCTCTTAGGCGCTATTGTACCTAGTATATCGAATTTTTCTTCATCTTACTATTTATTAACACATAATCAGATCTTGTTAAAAAAATACTTGTTCCTTGACAATTTGAAACAAACCTTACAAGTACTTCAAGGACTTAAATACTCTTTAATAGATGAAAATAAAAAGATGTCGAATTTCGACAGTAACATCATGTTGGATCCATTCCATTTGAATTGGCACTTTCTCCATCATGACTCATGGGAGGAAACATTGGCAATAATTCACCTTGGACAATTTATTTGCGAAAATGTATGTCTATTTAAATCGCACATAAAAAAATCAGGTCAAATTTTCATTGTTAATATGGACTCCTTTGTTATAAGAGCAGCTAAGCCTTATTTGGCCACTATAGGAGCAACTGTTCATGGTCATTATGGAAAAATCCTTTACAAAGGAGATAGGTTAGTTACTTTTATATATGAAAAATCGAGATCTAGTGATATAACACAAGGTCTTCCAAAAGTAGAACAAATATTCGAAGCGCGCTCAATTGATTCACTATCGCCGAATCTCGAAAGGAGAATTGAGGATTGGAATGAACGTATACCAAGAATTCTTGGGGTTCCCTGGGGATTCTTGATTGGAGCTGAGCTAACCATCGCCCAAAGTCGTATCTCTTTGGTTAATAAGATCCAAAAGGTTTATCGATCCCAAGGGGTACAGATCCATAATAGACATATAGAGATTATTATACGCCAAGTAACATCAAAAGTACGGGTTTCCGAAGATGGAATGTCTAATGTTTTTTTACCTGGGGAATTAATAGGACTATTACGAGCGGAACGAGCAGGGCGAGCTTTGGATGAATCGATCTATTATCGGGCAATCTTATTGGGAATAACAAGGGCTTCCCTGAATACCCAAAGTTTCATATCTGAAGCAAGTTTTCAAGAAACTGCTCGAGTTTTAGCAAAAGCTGCCCTACGAGGTCGTATTGATTGGTTGAAAGGGCTGAAAGAAAACGTAGTTTTGGGGGGAATTATACCCGTTGGTACCGGATTCCAAAAATTTGTGCATCGTTTCCCACAAGACAAGAACCTTTATTTCGAAATTCAAAAAAAAAATATATTCACGTCGGAAACTAGAGATATTTTGTTTCTCCATACAGAATTAGTTTCTTCTGATTCTGATGTAACAAACAATTTCTATGAGACATCAGAACCCCCGTTTACTGCCATTTATATGATTTATAAGGATATATAAAGCATATAAAGCAGATTTTTTTACTTTAATTGAAACTATACTTTTGACCTTAGAATGCTAATAGGTCTGATTTTAGATTTTGTATTTTCACATTTTACTAAATAAAAATAAAAGAAGTAATTTATTAAGGCTGTGTTTATATCATGTATCAATGGCCAATTCTGAGTAGAAGGTTCCATCGGAACAATTATTATTTATTTCAAGATATTTCGGCTCTTTCTTAATCTTCAAAAAGAAATCAATTCTGTAATAGTAAGACGAAAAAAAGAAAAAAAGTAAGTGTGGAAAAAATGACAAGAAGATATTGGAACATAAATTTGAAAGAGATGATAGAAGCAGGAGTTCATTTTGGTCATGGTATTAAGAAATGGAATCCTAAAATGGCCCCTTACATCTCGGCAAAGCGTAAAGGTACTCATATTACAAATCTCGCTAGAACGGCTCGTTTTTTATCAGAAGCTTGTGATTTAGTTTTTGATGCAGCAAGTCAGGGAAAAAGCTTCTTAATTGTTGGTACCAAAAAAAGAGCAGCAGATTTAGTAGCATCAGCTGCAATAAGGTCTCGTTGTCATTATGTTAATAAAAAGTGGTTCAGTGGTATGTTAACGAATTGGTCGATTACCAAAACTAGACTTTCTCAATTTAGAGACTTAAGAGCGGAAGAAAAGATGGGAAAATTCCACCATCTCCCAAAAAGAGATGTGGCAATCTTAAGGAGAAAATTATCTACCTTGCAAAGATATCTTGGCGGGATTAAATATATGACGAGGTTGCCTGACATTGTAATCGTCCTTGATCAGCAAAAAGAGTATATAGCTCTTCGGGAATGCGCCATTTTGGGGATTCCTACTATTTCTTTAGTCGATACAAATTGTGACCCAGATCTCGCGAATATATCGATTCCTGCCAACGATGACACTATGACTTCAATTCGATTGATTCTTAACAAATTAGTATTTGCAATTTGTGAGGGCCGTTCTCTCCATATAAGAAATCATTGATTAAGATTAAGAAGAATAGTGAATTCTTAAGCAACTACGTAGATTTATGGGATCAGTTACTATTTTTTTTTGTTTTGCATAGATAAAAGAAGGGGAATATTGATATATATTAGAAGGTATTGCTATATATTATCATTTGATGTGATTTCTTGGTATCCTAAATATAAGATTAATACTTCAAGTTGCTGAGTTGAGAAAGAGATGGTTGAATCAAAAGAATTCCTTTTTTGAAGTTCAATTTTTATCAGAGGACAATATGAATATTACACCATGTTCCCTTAAAACACTCAAAGGGTTGTATGATATATCAGGCGTAGAAGTAGGCCAACACTTCTATTGGCAAATAGGGGGTTTCCAAATTCATGCCCAAGTACTCATCACTTCTTGGGTCGTAATTACTATCTTGCTAGGTTCAGTTATCATAGCTGTTCGGAATCCACAAACCATCCCAACCGACGGTCAGAATTTCTTTGAATATGTCCTTGAGTTTATTCGAGATTTGAGCAAAACTCAGATTGGAGAAGAATATGGGCCCTGGGTTCCCTTTATTGGAACTATGTTCCTTTTTATTTTTGTTTCGAATTGGTCGGGTGCTCTTTTACCTTGGAAAATTCTAGAGTTACCCCATGGGGAATTAGCAGCGCCCACCAATGATATAAATACTACTGTTGCTTTAGCTTTACTCACATCAGCGGCATATTTTTATGCGGGTCTTAGCAAAAAAGGATTGAGTTATTTCGAGAAATATATTAAACCAACCCCAATCCTTTTACCAATTAACATCCTAGAAGATTTCACAAAACCATTATCGCTTAGTTTTCGACTTTTCGGAAATATATTGGCGGATGAATTAGTCGTTGTTGTTCTTGTTTCTTTAGTCCCCTTAGTAGTCCCTATACCGGTCATGTTTCTTGGATTATTTACAAGCGGTATTCAAGCTCTTATTTTTGCAACGTTAGCCGCAGCCTATATAGGTGAATCCATGGAAGGTCATCATTGAATTGACTAATTTTCGAAATAGTTTTTTTTTTAGCTTAGCCCAATTCATGCATGGTTGCAGATAATCCTCCTGGTTAGAAAACTAACTAGTTCGAAATGCGTATGAATGGATAACCTAGAGTTGTAGGAGAGAAAATAGACTATATTACGATTACGGAATTGTTAAATTATATATGCATTCAGGGGGGACGAAATCCGGTTAGATCTATATCCTTAATGTCTATAAGACAGTCATCTTTTGTGCGTCTTTCTAAGGAATGGTTTTGGAATTGGATTCAATTGAAAATAAGAAAATATGCAAACAAAATAGAAGAAACAAATGTATATAGGATTTTATTTATTTCTAAGATGGAATTACGGAATTAGATTCCATATCCAGTTCTATGCAGCATATTGTTATCAATTGTATATCTTGATTTGATTCCTATTGGATTTGGATTAGTTCGATTTCAATAGGGGTTCTTCCTGTATTTCGTCTTTTATTATGGATTAGATGAAGGGAAAAAATGGGAACTCAAGGATATTGAAGAGTAAAAAAAGATGGAATGAAAAGGTGGTTGGTTGGAAAGAAAGAGAAATAGAATAATGAAAAGCATATGGATTTACACAAACCTCTAATGATTAGAAACCAAAATGGATTTACACAAACCTCTAATGATTAGAAACCAAAAAGAGATCCCGAAGTAGTTCGGATGATTTAGATTATCATTTGAATTTGTACTTTTTAGTTATAAATAGAGCTTAGAAGTTAAAAGTAATAATTTCGTGGTTGATTGTATCCTTAACCATTTTTTTTTTTGACACGAGGAACTCACCATGAATCCACTAATTGCTGCTGCTTCCGTTATTGCTGCTGGATTGGCTGTAGGGCTTGCTTCTATCGGGCCTGGAGTTGGTCAAGGTACTGCTGCAGGACAAGCTGTAGAGGGTATTGCGAGACAGCCAGAAGCAGAAGGGAAAATTCGAGGTACTTTATTGCTTAGTCTAGCTTTTATGGAAGCTTTAACAATTTATGGACTGGTTGTGGCACTAGCGCTTTTATTTGCGAACCCTTTTGTTTAATCCTAAAAAAGAAAATAAGTCCTTTAAATTACATACTTTTTTCTTTTTTTAGTAAATTGGTATTTGCTTCTCTAATTCCAAGTATATCAATACTTTTTTTTATTTTTATTATTTCAGGAATTTTTTTTATTGGGACTGGGACAGACAATACTCCGGGAAGGGTTGATTTGAGCATGATCAATTTAGGTAGAAGATATGCTCGCCCTTTTCCTTCCCGTCCTTAGTTTAGGATAGTGGAAAGTCTTTTTCCTTTTATTTTAGGAATTTTGGGAACATTTTAACAAAGGAGACCTTTCACAGGTCAAACGAGACCTAAGACTTAATCTAAAAGAAATTATTAGATTGAATCTATTTGCACTAAAAAAATTGCATTAAAAAAACCTATAAAAAAGGGCGAGTGAAGTAAGTGATCGAAAAACTTTCTTCTTTGTTCGTCCTATCTATAAGAGGAGAGCATATGAAAACTGTAACCCATTCTTTTGTTTTTTTAGCTCACTGGCCATTCGCCGGGAGTTTCGGGCTTAATACCGATATTTTAGCAACAAATCTAATAAATCTAACTGTAGTGGTTGGCGTATTGATTTTTTTTGGAAAGGGAGTGTGTGCGAGTTGTCTATTTCAAGAATAGATTGGATCTATCCGGCTGCACTTTAGAATTATTTTTGTTTTGGGATAAATAAGAAAAGGTGCACGATCTCCACGAATTACTTCTGAATAACTTCAGAAATCATATGGAAGAACCATAGCATTTCGCGACTCATTGGTAAATTTACTTTGATTCTCTATAGACCAATAATGTGAGACCATTAACACGGTTAAAGCTAAACTGCTTGAAGTCCAGGCAAAAAGGGGTACTCTTTCTACAACTATATTAGTATCGAAATGCTTTATTAGTATCCAAATGCTTTAAACCGGAAATAGCTAGTGTAGAATTTATCTGATATAGAACACTCATATCGATAAAAAGGAACTATTTACTAGAAGGGCACCTTGCCCTTTTTCCAATGCCGAATCGACGACCTGTGTATAAAAAAAAGAGAAATTTTTTGGATTTAAGGAAAGATAAATAATTCTAGCAATTTTCATTTTCCATTTATTTACTTCGTTTTTCTTAATGAAATTGTTAACTAACAGAGCAAACACAAATAAAGAAACAACTTTGCTGACCATGATAGATTTTTATCTAGTCGGAAGAGTCCTCTTAATATTTATCTAGTCTTATATACGTTTTGGTATATTGAAATACAAAGAGAAAAGAGGATAGGCTCATTACATAAAAAAAGATATGGAAATAACCAAAATACATAGCAAAAAAGAAAAAAAGGAGCGTGAGAGCCAAATGAATCGAAAGATTCATGTTTGGTTCGGGAAGAGATCATAAAAGTTGTAAACTTAATAGCAAGATAATCTACTTTCATTAAAAGATTTATTAGATAATCGAAAACAGAGGATCTTAAGTACTATTCGAAATTCGGAAGAATTGCGTAGAGGGACCCTTGAACAACTCGAAAAGGCTCGGCTTCGATTACAGAAAGTCGAACTAGAAGCAGATGAATATCGGATGAATGGATACTCTGAGATAGAACGAGAAAAAGCAAATTTGATTAATGCTACTTCTATGAGTTTGGAACAATTAGAAAAGTCTAAAAATGAAACCCTTTATTTTGAAAAACAAAGAGCGATGAATCAGGTCCGACAACGGGTTTTCCAACAAGCCGTACAAGGAGCTCTAGGAACCCTGAATAGTTGTTTGAATACCGAGTTACATTTCCGTACGATTCGTGCTAATATTGGCATTCTAGGGGCCATAGAATGGAAGAGATAATTTAAATTTATTAGGCCTTGAACTTCTACTTTCATTTATAATTTAGGCATTATTTTTCCCCTTGCTTCCGAAAAAAAGATTCAAGAAACACTAATGGCAACCCTTCGAGTCGACGAAATTCATAAAATTCTCCGCGAACGTATTGAACAATATAATAGAAAAGTAGGAATTGAGAATATCGGTCGCGTAGTTCAAGTGGGGGATGGGATTGCTCGTATTATAGGTCTTGGTGAAATAATGTCAGGTGAATTAGTCGAATTTGCAGAAGGGACTAGAGGTATTGCTCTGAATTTGGAATCCAAAAATGTTGGGATTGTATTAATGGGCGATGGATTGATGATACAAGAGGGAAGTTTTGTAAAAGCAACAGGAAGAATTGCTCAGATACCCGTGAGCGAGGCTTACTTGGGTCGTGTTATAAATGCTCTCGCTAAACCTATTGATGGGAGAGGCGAAATTGTCGCTTCGGAATCTCGCTTAATTGAATCTCCTGCTCCGGGTATAATTTCCAGGCGTTCCGTGTATGAACCCCTTCAAACAGGGCTTATTGCTATCGATTCGATGATCCCCATAGGGCGCGGTCAGCGAGAGTTAATTATTGGGGACAGACAGACTGGCAAAACAGCAGTAGCCACAGATACAATTCTCAA